AAATCATTCCATTCCGGATCGCTTTTTGTATCAAAGCATCGGATTTCTAAATTCTCATAGGGCCCCCCCGGAATTCCTTCCAAAGCCTGTTGAATAATTTTTATGGATTCCGTCATTTCACTGATTCGGACTAAATAACGAGCTAATGAATCTCCTTCTTTTTGCCACTGGACTTCCCAATCAAATTCGTCGTAACACTCATAATGATCAACTTTACGAAGATCCCATTCTATTCCAGACGCTCGTAGCATTGGTCCTGATAAACCCCAATTTATTGCTTCTTCTCCACCAATAATGCCTACTCCTTCAACTCGTTCTAAAAAAATAGGGTTTCGTGTAATAAGTTTTTGATATTCAGCAACCTCTGTTAAAAAATAATCGCAAAAATCCAAACATTTATCTATCCAGCCATAAGGTAAATCCGCCGCTATTCCTCCGATACGAAAATAATTATGCATCATTCTCATACCAGTGGCAGCTTCGAATAGATCATATACTAATTCTCTTTCTCTGAAAATATAGAAGAAAGGAGTCTGTGCCCCAATATCTGCCATAAAAGGACCAAGCCATAACAAATGAGAAGCTATACGACTCAACTCTAACATAATTACTCTGATATAGCTGGCCCTTTTAGGTACTTGAATATTTCCCAACTGTTCTGGTCCATTTACAGTTATTGCTTCTGTGAACATAGTAGCTAAATAATCCCAACGTGTTACATAAGGTAGATATTGGATAATTGTTCGGTTTTCCGCAATTTTTTCCATCCCTCTGTGTAAATAACCCAATATTGGTTCACAGTCAATAACATCTTCACCATCTAAAGTAACGATGAGACGAAGAACACCATGCATTGATGGGTGGTGAGGTCCCATATTTACTTTCATAAGATCTTTTCCTGTCGCTAGTATACTCATAGGTTTTTTTCCTGGATTCATTCTTACATGAATTGTTGAAAACAAAAAGAAAGTTATCAAGATTCAAAATCTAATAAATCAAATAATTCAAAATAGTTTTTCAAATTAACGCTTTTTTGACTCCCGAATATTCAACTGACTAATTAATTCTTTATAACGTACTCTATTTTTCTTTGACAAATAAGATAGTAGCCCTTGGCGTTTTTCAAGAATTTTCCGCAGACCTCTCTGAGATGAATAGTCTTTTCTGTGCAATTCCAAATGTGAAGTAAGTCTTCGTATCCTATTGGTGAAACTGAATACTTGAAATTCAACAGACCCGCAGTTTTCTTCTTTTTTTTCTTGAAAAATAACTGAGATGAATGAATTTTTTTTCATAAAATGAAAGCCCCTCCCCTTTTTTAATATGAAGTTTACTGATCAGTAATAATAATGCTAGTCATTTGAATTTCATATAGACAATTAGCTTAAGCTCGTTATGAACTTCCTATAAAATCAATCAATAATAATAATCAATCAAATTGAAAATTTGATTGGGGATCAAAAAGGATGGTATATTTCTGCAAAGGAGACAAATTTAGACTCAAAAAAATTTTATTGATTTATTTATAAATCTAATTGATATGTATATTATTAAATTGGTATCAGAGAATGAAATGTAAGACAAGGCATGTGTACATCTCTTTATTTTTATAAACCCGACACGGTAGGTGATAGATAGTAAAAACCTAATATTAACGAATTTTCAATCGTGGGTACATATGTATCCTTACCATACTGAAACGACTTCCATTATTGGTATTAAACCAATAGCGATTCATACAAACTAAATCTTCTAATCGATAATTGGGCCAAAGAAAGAACTTTAATTTAATTAGTTTCTCGGTAGCAAGATCTTTGCTTTTATACAAAATGCGACCGGAGTTTTGTACGTTATTATAAAATACTGGATGTCTCTGCATACCATTTCTATTCTTCGAATTGAAACAAATTAGAGTTCTCAACTCTCTCCGACGTTTAGGTAATAAAATATTTTCAGTAACAAGCAAATCATAATGATTTTTGTCTCGATTTCCAGTAATTCTTTGATGTCTTGGAATGGATTCAGCCAAATTTTTCTTATCAACATAACCTTTCTCCCGGTATCTTTTAGAAATTTCTCGCTTATTTTTATGAATCAATGAAATACTCACGGTTTGATATATAAAAAATTCTCCATCATTTTTTACAGAGAGACGAACCGGTTCGATAATCAATATTCCCTTTTTCATCAATTCTGTAAGAGTTAAATCCTTTTGAATCATCAGAATATCCAGACTCATTTCTCCCCTTTGAATCGAGGATATAGCAATCTCTCTTGGATTTATCAGTCGAAGCAGGAGACAATAGATTTTTATATTATTGATTATTCTTTCATTCAAAGAATCATCCCATCTCAACTGAAAACGCAAATATTTTTTTAGGAAGAAATCAAGCTCTGCTTCTGTGTTACTCTTGTATTGCTTTTTCTTTCTACGTTTTTTCATGTCTGATCCCAGATAATTTTCGTCAAAATCTTTTTCTTGGTTTGAGATAACTGATCCAAGACTTACTTGGTTTTGTGCATCTGATCTAGGATTTCCTTGGCCTGCGAGTTCTTTTTCTTTTTGACTTCGATTCTCGAATTCACGAGATTTTTTTTTATTCGATGATCGAAAAAAATCTTCTTTTTTCTTTCCAGTTATGTTTTTATTACCATTTTCATTTCCATGAAAATTGAAAAGAAGTAATTTGATTGGTATGATCCACGGTTTCATTTTATATGCATTAAAAAGTAGCACAAATTCTGGGAAGAACCAAAGCTCCAAATTTGATATAGGACGACTTAGTATTTCTTCATTCATTCCCATCCAATCAAAACAGGTTCTTTTTTGATTGGATGGGTTAATTTCTTCATCTTGACGAACTGTAAGATAAAAAAGACCTTTCTTATTAATTTCATCAATTATTTGATAATTATTAGCCCTAATCTTAGTATTTTGATTACTCTTGGTACCCGTATTAACCCAAGATTCAATATCAACCCTATTTTTAAGACCAAAATTGAAAATTCTCCAATCAAAATATTTTCTATCCGATATTTTCTCCATATACATAATATCATTTTCTCCTAGAAAATTATTGATAGGGATAGCTCCCAGCATAGCAAATAATTTTCTTTTCTCTATCTTGTAATTATAAAAAATTTCTTCTTTATTATTTACTTGGAATAGTGATCTATAAATATACGAGTCTTTCTTATCTTCATAATTAATAGATTTATATGATAAAAGATCATATCTATAGGGTTTTTTAAAATTCACTTTTTGATTCTGTAATGGATCTACTTCAAAAAAATTTTGTTTTTCGTAATGAGTTAATCGGTTGTTTCCAAACGAATCCCTCTTGTTTAAATCTTTATTTTGAGCCATGCCGTGTTGATTGGCTTTATTTCGCCATTTTTTTGGTAATAATCTGGACCATTTGATCCCCGATAAATCATATTGATAATGACCCCTTAACCAGTTTTTCCATTGATTAATTCTAAAATTACAAAAAGGTTTATGTCTTAATTCAGAATAAAATATTCCTTGTTTTTGAAAATCATTTTTTATTTCATTCTTAAGAAAAAGTGATGTTCCGTAATATTGAAGAACCGATCTGAAATTAGAAAAGTTAATAACTTGTGTTTGGGATAATTTGTAAAATACATATGCTTGTGACTGTGAGAAAGAGGATAAATCACAAAAAATCTTTGAATTCTTAGTACTAATCTTAGAAAGTGATTTTTTTATAGTCGAAATCAAGTGAATTCGGTTTTGAGTTGTTTTATTAATTTTTTCTTGATTTACTTCATTCTTGTGGATATTTTGATCAATAATTTGCATTTTTTTTCTTGAATCAAGAAAAAGTTTTGCATTGATTTTTGGGATATTAAGTATAAAGAAAAAAATATTTATGTATATCTTTTCAATGAAAAATTTTATAAAAATATATGATTTACGGATTAATCGAGTATTTCTTCTTTTTAATATCTGCCAACGAGTTTTTGATGATTCTACTATTTTAGCACCATAACTTGTTTTGTTAGAACTAATATGGCTTTCATCAGTTATCAATCTTTTTTTCTTAGCTTTTGTAATTTTTTCTATTTGATTTCTGATTATGCTTGTTCTATTAATCAGATCTTTCATTTTTTTTTCTGTCAGTGATAAATTTGTCCAATCCATAGATCGTATTTTAATAGATGATTCGTCAATCATCTGATTACTGATTATCGAATCTTTTTTAGTCTCACCTAATTCATCTATCTCTCTCAATTTAAATAATTGAATTGAGTTTATTTTTGAAAGTTCTTTTATTCTTCCTTTTAGAAATAGAATGTTTTTGACGACCCATTTTTGTGTTTCTTTTGATACTTTTTGCAAAAATTTTGTTTTTTCTTTTAAAATTCTTAAAAATATCAAAGACTTAGTTTTCCATTTTTTAATTTTTTTTTTTAGTTCTTTAAAAATAGGTTCAAAAAACGAACGTCGTTTTCGGGGAGAGCCAAAAGGCAGTTCTGTTTCCATTCCCCAAACTGTTAAGAAACAAAAATCATTTTTTTGTCCTTTCTTTTTTTTCATTGGATCTTTATGAGGGGGTTGTAGCTTAGATCTGTGCCAGGGTTTCAGGGAAAAAGGAAATAGTATCTTTATCTGAATGCCGTCTGTTAACCAATTTTTTGGAAATTCTGTTTCGGATAATTGAACACCATTATAGGTGCATTTAACATGCATTTCCCTATTCCAATCCTTTAAATCCTCGTACCACTCGGGAAATTGAAATAATAGCATGCGGGCGATATTTTTAGCTATTATAAAGGAAGGTAATAGAATATATTTTCTAAGAAAAGATTGAGTTACTAACAAATAACCTCTTATTACTTGAGCAAATAAAAGAGTATCCCAGGCTTCCGCTATTTCGATCCGTGCTTTTTCTTTTCTTTTGTATTTTTCTCTTTTGTCCTCTTCTTTTTTATCAATTTTCGGGGTCTTTTCGTTTGTATAATCATAAAGTTTTTCG